GAATTAGTAATGTGTCAGGAGAAATTGGTACAAGAAGCTGTAGATACACTTCTTGATAATGGAATCCGTGGACAACCAATGAGAGACGGTCATAATAAGGTTTACAAGTCGTTTTCAGATGTAATTGAAGGCAAAGAGGGAAGATTTCGTGAAACTATGCTTGGCAAACGGGTTGATTATTCGGGGCGTTCTGTCATTGTCGTAGGTCCCTCACTTTCATTACATCGATGTGGATTGCCTCGCGAAATAGCAATAGAGCTTTTCCAGACATTTGTAATTCGTGGTCTAATTAGGCAACATATTGCTTCGAACATAGGAGTTGCTAAGAGTAAAATTCGGGAAAAAGAGCCAATTGTATGGGAAATACTTCAGGAAGTTATGCAGGGGTATCCTGTATTGCTGAATAGAGCGCCTACTCTGCATAGATTAGGCATACAGGCATTCCAGCCCATTTTAGTGGAAGGGCGTGCTATTTGTTTACATCCATTAGTTCGTAAGGGATTCAATGCAGATTTTGATGGGGATCAAATGGCTGTTCATGTACCTTTATCATTGGAGGCTCAAGCGGAGGCTCGTTTACTTATGTTTTCTCATATGAATCTCTTGTCTCCTGCTATTGGAGATCCCATTTGTGTACCAACTCAAGATATGCTTATTGGACTCTATGTATTAACAAGCGGGAATCACCGGGGTATTTGTGCAAATAGGTATAATCCATCTAATCGCCGAAATTATAAAAATGAAAGAATTGACGATAATAGGGATAAATATATGAAAGAACCCTTTTTTTGTAATTCCTATGATGCAATAGTAGCTTATCGCCAGAAAAGAATCAATTTAGATAGTCCTTTATGGCTCCGGTGGCAACTAGATCAGCGCTTTATTGCTTCAAGAGAAATTCCCATCGAGGGTTACTATGAATCTTTAGGTACCTATCATGAGATTTATGGACACTATCTAATAGTAAGAAGTCTAAAAAAACAAAATCTTTGTATATACATCCGAACCACCGTTGGTAATATTTCTTTTTATCGAGAAATCGAAGAAGCTATACAAGGGTTTTGTCAAGCCCGCTCAGACGGTACCCAATCTAATCATAGAGATCTCAGCTAAGAAATTCTATAACACCCGTGGGGATTCAGATCCCTTTGGTTCAACTAGGACCATAGTTCCTGAATTTCTACGCGAATCAAGATCGAGAAAAGGAAGTTTTCCAACCATTGACTCAAATCCATTGTCGAACCCTACTCAGTGGAATATGGAGGTATTTATGGCTGAACGGGCCCATTTTGGCTTTCACAATAAAGTGATAGATGGAACTGCCATTAAACGACTTATTAGCAGATTAATAGATCACTTCGGAATGGCGTATACATCACACATCCTGGATCAAATAAAGACTCTGGGTTTCCAACAAGCCACTGCTACATCCATTTCATTAGGAATTGATGATCTTTTAACAATACCTTCTAAGGGATGGCTAGTCCAAGATGCTGAACAACAAAGTTTGATTTTGGAAGAACACCATCATTATGGAAATGTACACGCAATAGAAAAATTACGTCAATCCATTGAGATATGGTATGCTACAAGTGAATACTTGCGACAAGAAATGAATCCTAATTTTAGGATGACCGAACCCTTTAATCCAGTCTATATAATGTCTTTTTCGGGCGCTAGAGGAAATGCATCTCAAATACACCAATTAGTAGGCATGAGAGGATTAATGTCGGATCCACAAGGACAAATGATTGACTTACCCATTCAAAGCAATTTACGCGAAGGATTGTCTTTAACAGAATATATCATTTCTTGTTATGGAGCCCGAAAAGGAGTTGTAGATACTGCTGTACGAACATCAGATGCTGGATATCTTACACGCAGACTTGTTGAAGTAGTTCAACACATTGTTGTACGTAGAACAGATTGTGGCACTACCCGAGGGATCTTTGTGAGTCCTCGAAATGGAATGATGCCAGAAAGGATTTTCATTCACACATTAATTGGCCGTGTATTAGCAGACAATATATATATGGGTCCACGATGCATTGCCGTTAGAAATCAAGATCTTGGGATTGGACTTATCAATCGATTCATAACCTTTCGAACACAACCAATATCTATTCGAACTCCTTTTACTTGTAGGAGTACGTCTTGGATATGTCGATTATGTTACGGCCGGAGTCCTACTCATGGCGACTTGGTGGAATTGGGAGAAGCTGTAGGTATTATTGCAGGTCAATCCATTGGAGAACCAGGTACTCAACTAACATTAAGAACGTTTCATACCGGTGGAGTATTCACAGGGGGTACTGCAGAACATGTGCGAGCCCCCTCTAATGGAAAAATAAAATTTAATGAGGATTTAGTTCATCCCACACGTACACGTCATGGGCATCCGGCTTTTCTCTGTTCTATAGACTTGTATGTAACTATTGAAAGTGAAGATATTCTACATAACGTGACTATTCCATCAAAAAGCCTTCTTTTAGTTCAAAATGATCAATATGTGGAATCAGAGCAAGTGATTGCTGAAATTCGCGCGGGAACATACCCTTTTAATTTTACAGAGAGGGTTCGAAAACATATTTATTCCAATTCAGAAGGAGAAATGCACTGGAGTACCGACGTATACCATACATCTGAATTTACATATAGCAATGTCCATTTTTTACCAAAAACAAGTCATTTATGGATATTATCAGGGGGTTCGGGCAGATCCAGTACAGTCCCATTTTCGCTACACAAGGATCAAGATCAAATGAACACACATTCTCTTTCTGTCGAAAAGAGATATATTTCGAACTCCTCAGTAAATTCAGAAAATAATGATCAAGTTCAATACAAATTATTTAGTTCAGATCTTTCGAGTAAAAAAAAAAGCGAGATTTCTGATTATTCAGAACTTAATCGAATCCAAAGTACTGGTCATTGTAATCTCATATATCCTGCAATTCCCCACGATAATTTTTATTTATTGGCAAAGAGACGCAGAAATCGATTTATCATGCCATTCCAATCGATTCAAGAACAAGAGAAAGAACTAATATTCCCTTCCAATATCTCGATTGAAATACCTATAAATGGTATTTTCTGTAAAAATAGTATTTTTGCTTATTTCAACGATCCTCAATACCAACAAAGAAACAGTTCCGGAATTACTAAGTATGGGTCTGTAGGGGCGCATTCCATCGTCAAAAAAGAGGATTCGGTTGAGTATCGGAGAGTCAAAGAATTTAAGTCAAAATACCGAATGAAAGTACACTGCTTTTTTTTCATTCCTGAGGAAGTGTATATTTTACCCGAATCTTCTTCCTTAATGGTACGTAATAATAGTATTATTGGAATAGATACACAAATCACGTTAAATATAAGAAGTCGGGTAAGCGGATTGGTACGAATAGAGAGAAAAAAAAAAAAAATTGAACTTAAAATTCTTTCTGGAGATCTCCATTTTCCGGGGGAGACAGATAAGATATCGCGATACAGTGGTATCTTAATACCACCAGGAAGGGTAAAAACAAATTCTAAGGAATCAAAAAAAAAAAATTGGATCTATGTCCAACGGATCACACTTACCAAGAAAAAGTATTTTCTTTTGGTTCGGCCAGTAATCCTATATAAAAAAAAAATAGCATACGATATAAATTTCGAAACACTTTTCCCCCCGGATCTATTGCGGGAAAAGGAAAATCTAAAACTTAAAGTTGTCAATTATATTCTTTATGGAAATGGTAAACCAATTCGGGAAATTTATGACACAAGTATTCAATTAGTTCGTACTTGTTTAGTCTTGAATTGGGATGAAGACAAAAAAAGTTCTTCTATCGAAGGGGCTCGTGCTTCTTTTGTTGAAGTAAGTACAAATGGTCTGATTCGTGATTTCCTAAAAATAAACTTAAACTTAGCGGAATTCCGTATTTCCGATATCAACAGAAAACGGAACGATTCATTAGGTTTAGGATCGATCTCCCATATTGGGTTATATCATGCCAATATTAATTCATTTTTTTCCATTTATTCCAAGGCAAAGATTCAACAATCACTTAAACAAAATGAAGTAACTATAGGTACGTTGTTGAATAGAAATAGAAATAAAGAATGTCAATCCTTAATAATTTTGTCATCATCTAATTGTTTTCAAATGGATCCATTCAACGATGTAAAATATCAGAATGTCATAAAAGAATTAACTAAAAGAGAGGCTAGAAGCCCAATTAGGAATTCGCCGGGTCCTTTAGGAACAGCGCTTGAAATTGAAAATTTTTATTCAGTCTACCATTATTTACTAACTCATAATAAGATCTCGGTAAATAAATATTTTAAACTTGACAATTTTAAAAAGACTTTTCAAGTACTTAAATATTATTTAATGGAGGAGAACAAGATAATTTTTAATCCCGATTCGTGCATTAACAGTGTTTTGACTCCATTCAAATTGAATTGGTATTTTCTCCATCATAATTATCATCATAATTTTTGTGAAGAAACATTCACAATAATTAACCTGGGACAGTTTATTTGCGAAAATGTATGTATGGCCAAAAACGCACCACACCTAAAATCGGGTCAAGTTATAATTGTTCACGTTGACTCTATAGTACTAAGATCAGCTAAGCCTTATTTGGCCACTCCCGAAGCAACTGTTCATCGTCATTATGGAGAAATCCTTTACGAAGGAGATACTTTAGTTTCATTTATGTATGAAAAGTCGAGATCTAGTGATATAACGCAGGGTCTTCCAAAAGTGGAACAAGTGTTAGAAGTACGCTCAATTGATTCAATATCGATAAACCTAGAAAAGAGGGTTGAGGGTTGGAACGCGTGTAGAACAAGAATTCTTGGAATTCCTTGGGGATTCTTGATTGGTGCTGAGCTAACTATAGTACAAAGTCGTATCTCTTTGGTTAATAAGATCCAAAAGATTTATCGATCCCAAGGGGTGCAGATCCATAATAGGCATATAGAAATTATTGTACGTCAAATAACATCAAAAGTTTCGGTTTCGGAAGATGGAATGTCTAATGTTTTTTCACCCGGAGAACTAATTGGGTTGTTGCGAGCGGAACGCACGGGGCGGGCTTTGGAAGAAGTGATCTGTTACCGAGCTATGCTCTTGGGAATCACGAGAGCATCTCTGAATACTCAAAGTTTCATCTCCGAGGCAAGTTTTCAAGAAACTGCTCGTGTTTTATCAAAAGCAGCTCTCCGCGGACGTATTGATTGGCTGAAAGGCCTGAAAGAAAACGTTGTTCTAGGCAGTATGATACCTGTTGGTACCGGATTCAAAGGATTAGTGCACCGCTCAAGGCAACATACGAGCATTCCTTTACGATTAAAAACCAAAAACAAGAATTTATTCGAGGGGGAAATGGGAGATATTTTGTTCCACCACGGAGAGTTATTTGATTCTTGCATTTAAAAAAATTGATATGATACATCAGAACAATAATTTATAGGATTTAATGATTCCTAAGAGCAGATTCATACTTTTAACTATATAACTATAGGTGGTTCTTTTATTTGTTCCATTTACATCCGATTTGGTAATGTGATTTTTGATATTTATATAGTAATAAGGAAATAAAAAAAAAAAAAGATAATAAAGAATAGAAAGAAAAAAATCGCTTGGGTCATGTATCAACACCCAATCTTCGAGAAAAGAGGAAAAGATAAGGTTCCGTCGGAACAGTTATTTATTTCAGGGTATCCCGTCTTTTTTTTTCATTGAAAAAAAAAAAGAGAGGAAGTGTAGGGAGAAATGATAAGAAGATATTGGAATATTAATTTGGAAGAGATGCTGGAAGCAGGAGTTCATTTTGGTCATGCTATTAAAAAATGGAATCCGAAAATGTCACCTTATATCTCTGCAAAGCGTAAAGGTATTCATATTACAAATCTTACTAGAACTGCTCGTTTTTTATCAGAAGCTTGTGATTTAGTTTTTTATGCAGCAAGTCGTAGAAAACAATTCTTAATTGTTGGTACCAAAAAAAAAGCAGCGGATTCGGTAGCACGAGCTTCAATAAGGGCTCGGTGTCATTATGTTAATAAAAAGTGGCTCGGCGGTATTTTAACGAATTGGTCCACTACAGAAATGAGACTTCAAAAGTTCAGGGGCTTAAGAATGGCCCAAAAGACAGGTAAACTCAATCGCCTTCCGAAAAGGGATGTGGCTCGATTAAAGAGACAGTTATCTCACTTGCAAAAATATCTGGGCGGGATCAAATATATGACGGGGTTACCAGATATTGTAATAATCGTTGATCAGCAAGAAGAATATACGGCTCTTCGGGAATGTATCACTTTGGGAATTCCGACAATTTGTTTAATTGATACAAATTGTGACCCCGATCTCGCAGATATTTCGATTCCTGCGAATGATGACGCTATAGCTTCAATCCGATTCATTCTTAACAAATTAGTATTTTCAATTTGTGAAGGTCGTTCTAGCTATATACGAAATCCCTAATTAAGAATAACATATAAGATAAAAAAGTTCTTTTTAAAATTCCATAGACTGATAAATTTATGGAATCCTTTACTATTCCTGAATCGTGCAAAAGAAATAAAAAGAATTTAGGGATATTATGTGATTCGTTTGTATCCAAAATATACAATTCCAGTGGGCAAGCCTAAACTAAAAAAGGGTTGAATCAAAATAATTTCTTGTAAGGTTTTCTTTCTTTCAGAGGACAATATGAATGTTTTATCATCTTCCATCAACACATTAAAAGGCTTATATGATATATCCGGCGTAGAAGTAGGCCAGCATTTTTATTTGAAACTAGGTGGTTTCCAAGTTCATGCCCAAGTACTTATTACTTCTTGGGTTGTAATTGCTATCTTATTAGGTTCCTCCATTCTAGCTGTTCGGAATCCACAAACCATCCCTAGTGACGGTCAGAATTTCTTCGAATATGTCCTTGAATTTATTCGAGATGTGAGCAAAACTCAAATTGGAGAGGAATATGGTCCATGGGTTCCTTTTATTGGAACTATGTTTCTATTTATTTTTGTTTCTAATTGGTCAGGGGCGCTTTTACCTTGGAAAATCATACAGTTACCTCATGGAGAGTTAGCCGCACCCACAAATGATATAAATACTACGGTTGCTTTAGCTTTACTTACGTCAATTGCATATTTTTATGCGGGCCTTAGCAAAAAAGGATTAGGTTATTTCGTTAAATACATTCAACCAACTCCAATTCTTTTACCCATTAATATTTTAGAAGATTTCACAAAACCTTTATCGCTTAGCTTTCGACTTTTCGGAAATATATTAGCGGACGAATTGGTAGTTGTTGTTCTTGTTTCTTTAGTACCTTCAGTGGTTCCTATACCTGTTATGCTCCTTGGATTATTTACAAGCGGTATTCAAGCTCTTATTTTTGCAACGTTAGCTGCGGCTTATATAGGCGAATCCATGGAGGGGCACCATTGACTAAGTTTCTAAATCGTCTTTAGTTTTTAACTTAGTGCAAGGCAATCCATGCCTTTCTCAAGATAATTTACTTATATGGACATAAATACACACATAAATAGACAAAAAGGTCTATACGATCTAGAGGAAGAATCAAAAGGATTACGATATTGGCGGATTGCCAAAGTAAAAAAAATGGGTTGTTTAAGAGAGTGAGATCCAGCTGGATGTATGGAATATATATAATGGCTAGAAAACTACTTTCTTTTATAGATACTTCTAAAAAAAAAATTAGAATCCGATGAAATACAAGATACGATACGAATAATTAGTTTACTTTATCGAAGAAAAACATGTATATGTAATAGTAGGCTAGTTCTATATGAGCGAAAAGATATATCTAATCGCCCCACTACTACTCAGAATTGAGATAGGGATTTAAATAAGAGTCCTTCCTTTTCGTTTGTAACTTTTAATTGAATAAAGAAATTCAATCAAGAAAAAGAACGAATAGCTCGAATTTCAAGAAAGGTTCGGAGCAAAGAAAGAAATGGAAAAAAGTTGTATGAATTCACAAAAAATCCGCGGATAGGAATTTAAAAAATAGATAGCGAAGTGATTCTGATGATTCAATAAGATTATTACTTCAATTCAGAGCTCTTAGTTGCGTTACTTTGACTGGAAAAATCTTATCGATGCAATAAATAATTAAGTCATAATTTATTGGTTGATTGTATCATTAACCATTTCCTTTTTCTTTTGCGAGGAACTTATCATGAATCCATTGATTTCTGCCGCTTCTGTTATTGCTGCTGGGTTGGCTGTTGGGCTTGCTTCTATTGGACCTGGGGTTGGTCAAGGTACTGCTGCAGGCCAAGCTGTAGAAGGTATCGCGCGACAGCCCGAGGCGGAGGGAAAAATACGAGGTACTTTATTGCTTAGTCTGGCTTTTATGGAAGCTTTAACAATTTATGGACTGGTTGTAGCATTAGCACTTTTATTTGCAAATCCTTTTGTTTAATTTTATATTTGTTTAGAATCCCATAAAAAATACGTATTTTTCTTTTTTATTGCCTTAGACTTGCTGCTTGCTTTTTTCGAATTCTATCAGGATTTCACCCTACAACTACCTACTTTAGTTTTCTTGCGACAATTGCCCCCGGGAAGGACTGATTGGGGGATGAGGAATTAGTATACCGACTCGCTTTCTTCCTTCCCTCTATCTTAGTCCAATCGAAACTTTTTTAAGGAAGTGTTGTAACAAAAACAAAGGGTATATTTCACAATTAACACGAGACCTCATACCGAATTCGAATCCGTATTATTCTTAATTAGATTAAAAATTGACAATTGAAAAAAAAAAGAATAAAGAATAATAACAATATAATAACAAAAATAATATATATATATATTAATAATATATATAATTATAATAATATATTAATAATATATATAATAGAAAATATAAATAGAGAAAGAAAGATAAATATATGAAATATATATCTATTATGAAATATATATCTATAATAGATATATAGAAATATATAAATAGAAAATTAAAATATCAGAAAATAAAAAAAAGTTATTAATTAATCTGTCTATATCTATAAGAGAAGAGGAGATCATATGAAAAATGTAACCGATTCTTTCGTTTTCTTGGTTCACTGGCCATCCGCCGGGAGTTTCGGGTTTAATACCGATATTTTAGCAACAAATATAATAAATCTAAGTGTAGTCCTTGGTGTATTGATTTTTTTTGGAAAGGGAGTGCTAAGTGATTTATTAGATAATCGAAAACAGAGGATTTTTAATACTATTCGAAATTCAGAGGAACTACGCGGGGGGGCCCTCGAACAGTTGGAAAAAGCCCAGGCCCGCTTACGGAAAGTCGAAATAGAAGCGGATCAGTATCGAGTGAACGGATACTCTGAGATAGAACGATACAAATTGCAATTGATTAATTTTACTTATAAGACTTTGGAACAATTAGAAAATTCCAAAAATGAAACCATTCTTGTTGAACAACAAAAAGCGATTAATCAAGTTCAACAGCGGGTTTTCAAACAAGCCTTACAAGGAGCTCTAGGAACTCTGAATAGTTGTTTGACCAACGAATTACATTTACGTACCATCAGTGCAAATATTGGCATTTTGGGGGAGATGAAAGAAATAAGGGATTAGTTCTTATACTGTAGGCATTATTTTTTTTTTAATAATTAAATAATTATAAATACTCATGGTAAACATTCAACCCGACGAGATTAGTACTATTATCCGTGAACGTATTGAGCAATATAATAGGGAAGTAAAGATTGTAAATACTGGTACCGTACTTCAAGTAGGCGACGGCATTGCTCGTATTTATGGTCTTGATGAAGTAATGGCAGGCGAATTAGTAGAATTTGAAGAGGGTACGACAGGCATTGCTCTGAATTTGGAATCCAATAATGTTGGTGTTGTATTAATGGGGGACGGCTTGAAGATACAAGAGGGAAGTTCCGTAAAAGCAACAGGAAAAATTGCTCAGATACCTGTGAGTGAGGCGTATTTGGGTCGTGTTATAAATGCCTTGGCTAA